CCCCCGAAAATATTTTTAGTTCAATCCTTTTTTTTTTTCTCTCCACTCGGATCAACCCGCCGACTTGGCTTCTTATATTTAAAGTGAGTCGTGTATCGACTCCAATGATACTATAGTTATGTACCATTATGGTAGAGGATTCGGGTAAAATATGCACTTCTTCGGGAATGAAAAAAAAGCGATCTACTTTCATTTCGTATTTTGTCTTAAATTTTTGGGCTCCTCGATACTCAATCATATCCTCTTTTTGGATGATTGAGTCCGCCTTTAGAGTCCCATATTTAATAATTCCGGAACTCTTTCTTCTGTATCTAGGATCATCAAAAAAAGCAAAAATACTATTTCTACGGAAAATACCATTTATGGGTATTTCTATTGAGATACCTGAATGCGGTATGAATTCTTTCTCTTGCTCTTGAATCGATTGGAATGGAATGAGAAATCTATTTCTTCGCCTTTTTGCTAATAAACCCGAGTTCTCATTAAAAATATCAGAATATATGAAATTATAATGACTAGTACCTGCGATTCCATTCAATTCTGAATAATCGGGAATCCCGGATTTTTTTTTATCATAAAAATCCGAACTAAAAAATTTTAGGCTCGCTTGATCGTTATTCCCTGAGAGGCTAGAAATATATTTTCTTTCGATGGAAAGAAAGGGTATGTTCATTTGATCTTGATCTTTGTGGATCGAAAAAAGAATTAGACTAGATCCGCATGAACCTCCTGATAATATCCATAAATGACTTGTTTTTGGTAAGAGATGGACATTACTATATGTAAATTCGGGTGCATGGGACACATCAGTACTCCAGTGCATTTCGCCCTCTGAGTCAGAATAAATATATTTTCTAACCCTCTCTTTAAAATGAAAAGTATATGTTCCCGCGCGAATCTCAGCAATCACCTGTTCTGATTCCACATATTGATCATTTTGAACTAAAAGAAAACTTTTTGGTGGAATAGTCACGCTATGTATAATATCTTCGCTCTCAATAATTACAGACAAGTCTATATAACATAGAAAGGCAGGATGCCCGTGACGTGTACGTGTAGGATGAACCAAATCCTCATTGAATTTTATTTTTCCATTATAAGGGGCTCGTACATGTTCGGCAGTACCTCCTGTAAATACTCCGCCAGTATGAAAGGTTCTTAATGTTAGTTGAGTCCCCGGTTCGCCAATAGATTGACCCGCAATAATACCTACAGCTTCCCCCAATTCAACTAGGTCACCATGAGTGGGGCTCCGACCATAACATAATCGACAGATCCAAGACGTACTCCGACAAGTAAAGGGAGTTCGAATAGATATTGATTGTGTTCCAAAGGTTATTAATCGGTTGACAAGTCCAATCCCAAGATCTTGATTTCGAAAGGCGACACATCGGGAACCTATGTATATATCGTCTGCTAAGACACGACCAATTAATGTTTGAATAAAAATTCTTTCTGACATCATCCGATTTTTATTTCGAGGACTCACAGAAATCCCTCGGATAGTGCCACAATCTGTTCTACGTACAACAATATGTTGAACTACTTCAACAAGTCGACGCGTAAGATATCCAGCATCTGATGTGCGTACAGCAGTATCTACAACTCCTTTACGGGCTCCATAGCAAGAAATAATATATTCTGTTAAAGATAGTCCTTCGCGTAAATTGCTTTGAATAGGTAAATCAATCATTTGTCCTTGGGGATCCGACATTAATCCTCTCATACCTACTAATTGATGTACTTGAGATGCATTTCCCCTAGCCCCCGAAAAAGACATCATATGGACTGGGTTAAAAGGGTCCGTCATCCTAAAATTAGGATTCATTTCTTGTCGCAAATATTCACTTGTAGCATACCATATCTCAATAGATTGGCGTAATTTTTCTACCGCATGTACATTCCCATAATGATGGTGTTTTTCCAAAATCAAACTTTGTTGTTCAGCATCTTGGACAAGCCAGCCCTTGGAAGGTATCGTTAAAAGATCATCAATTCCTAATGAAATGGATGTAGCAGTGGCTTGCTGGAAACCTAGAGTCTTTACTTGATCTAGGATGTGTGATGTATATGCCATCCCGAAGTGATCTATTAATCGGCTAATAAGTCGTTTAATAGCAGTTCCATCTATCACTTTATTGTGAAATACCAGATTGTCCCGTTCCGCCATAAGTACCTCCATATTCTGCTGAATGGGATTCGACAATGAGTTTGAGTCAATGATTGCAAAACTTCCTTTTCTCGATCTTGATTTGCGTAGAATTTTAGGTCAAGAACTATGCTACGGTCCGAGTTGAATCGGAGAGGTCTGAATTCACACGGGTGTCCTAGAATTACTTTTTTTAATACCATATTATTAGGTATCATACGAACAGGCTTGAGAAAAACCTTGTATAGCTTCCTCGATTTCTCGATAAAAAGAAATATGACCAACTGTGGTTCGAATATATATACAAAAAGTTTCTTTTTTTACACTTCTTACTATTAGATAGTGTGCATA